TATAGATTACTTCTCAATACAATTTCTTTCAAATTCATTAAAATGTCATGTACCGATTCTTGAATACCCGCTAGGGTAGAATACTCGTGTGGTATTTTATCAGATTTTGCACGTGTGATACATGTTCCTTCTATTTCTCCAAGCAAAGCTCTGCGCATCGCGATGCCAATTGTGTCAGCTTGACCTTTCATAAGTGGAGACAGAATAAAGCGTCCATAATAAAGACGCTTATTGTCTGCTTTTGATTCAACACACTTCCACTGTAGTGTCCGAGTAGATACTGTTACTTTCTCTCGAACCATAATAATATTCAAATAATTGAATAATTTTTTTCTCTTGTTTATCTTGAAATATCTTCAATTTTTATTTCTACACACGTCGCTTTTTCGGAGGTCTACAGCCATTATGTGGCATAGGGGTTACATCCCGCACAAAAGTTAATAGTATACCACTTCTGCGAATAGCGCGTAATGCCGCGTCTCTTCCGAGACCCGGTCCTTTTATCATGACTTCTGCTCGTTGCATACCTTGATCCACTACTGTACGAATAGCATTTCCTGCTGCGGTTTGAGCAGCAAAGGGCGTCCCCCTTCTTGTACCCTTGAATCCACAAGTACCGGCAGAGGACCAAGAAACCACTCGACCCCGTACATCTGTAACAGTCACAATAGTATTATTGAAACTTGCTTGAACATGAATAACCCCCTTTGGTATTCTCCGTGTATTCTTACGTGAACCAATACGTCCATTCTTACGTGAACCAATTCTCGGTATAGTTTTTGCCATTTTTTCATCTCATAAATATGAGTCAGAGATATATGGATATATCCATTTCGTGTCAAAAAGGACCCCTCCCTTTTTTTACCCTTTTTACTTTTACATCGGGTGTTTTAACAAGTCTGATTATCCTTGTCTTTGTTTATGTCTTGGGTTGGAACAAATTACTATAATTCGTCCCCGCCTACGGATTAGTCGACATTTTTCACAAATTTTACGAACAGAAGCTCTTATTTTCATATTTGGCATTCCTCATTTTAATTCTGAATCTAGTTTTTGGAAGAAAATAGGTTTCTTGGAATTTTTTATCTCGAATCATCTTCTCACGAAAGGAATGTTGAAGTTGATAAAAACACCTAATCTTTCGAATCCTTATTGCGAAGTCGATAAATTATACGTCCTCTGGTTGAATCATAACGACTTACTTCAATTTTAACTCTATCGCCTGGTAGTATCCGTATAAAACTACGTCGGATCTTTCCCGAAACATAACCTAGAATCATATCTTGATTATCTAAGCGAATCCGGAACATACCGTTGGGAAGGGATTCAGTAATTAAACCTTCATGAATCCATTTTTGTTCTTTCATTCCAGGTAAAGCCTCCTTGAAGTATCAATTGATGGAGGAGGAACGATATTAGACAACCCGCCCCTTTTCTTTTTGTTTTCACAAATAAGAAGTTTCGGACCCAATTCGTATATTAGAAGGATTACCATATATAACACAAAACTTCTCCACCAATTCGTTCTAGTCGAGCCTCTCGGTCTGTCATTATACCTCGAGAAGTAGAAATAATTACAATTCCCATCCCACCTAAAATTCTAGGAATTCGTTGGTAGTTCGAATAGATTCGGAGACCAGGCCGGCTGATCCGTTTTAAATTTAAAAAATTTATATAAGACCTTTTCCTATTCCTTCTATGCCGTAGGGTTAAAACCAAAAAATATTTTTTGGTTTCTTTATGTTTTCTCACGTTTTCGATAAAACCTTCTCGTAAAAGTATTTTAACAATATTTTCAGTGATATTAGTATATGCTATTCGAACCACCCTTTTTCTATCCATATCAGCATTTCGTATAGAAGTTATTATGTCAGCAATAATATCCCTACCCATGGTGAATTAAATTTCTTGGTGCTCCCCAATTTTGATATAATCAACATATTTTTTTTTACTTATTTGTTTATGAATTTAAATTTAAATTAAAGGCATATGCGTGAGACACAATCTACTAAAAATTCTGAATATATTTCTTAATCTCTTTCTTTCAAATACTTTACTATAACCAATGGTATTATCTTATTTTAGAAGACCTTACAATACCTCCGGAGCTAATGAAACTATTTTAGTAAAATTTAACTGTCTCAATTCCCGGGCAATTGCACCAAAAATTCGAGTTCCTTTGGGGTTTCCTTCTTGGTCAATGACAACCGCAGCATTGTCATCATATCGTATTATCATACCGTTATCACGTTTGAGTTCTTTACAAGTACGTACAATTACAGCTCTGACCACCTCTGATCTTGCTAGGGGCATGTTTGGCACTGCGTCTTTGATCACAGCAACAATAACGTCACCGATATGAGCATATCGACGATTGCTAGCTCCTATGATTCGAATACACATCAATTCTCGAGCCCCGCTGTTATCCGCTACATTCAAAAGGGTCTGGGGTTGAATCATATCATTTTTTTAGAATCTATTCTTTCAATGCAAAGCAAAGAGTGAAGAAAAAAAAGAAATATTGTTTGTCCAAAGAAAGAAACCGGCACCTGTTATTGTTTTTTTATCCCCAAGACCTTTTTATTTTGATTTTTTTTATCCCGAAATAATGAATTGAGTTCGTATAGGCATTTTGGACGATGCTATTGAAATCGCCCTTCTGGCTATATTTTCTGTTACTCCACCCATTTCATAAAGTATTCGACCTGGTTTAACAACAGCTACCCAATATTCAGGGGATCCTTTCCCCGAACCCATACGTGTTTCTGCGGGTCTTACTGTAACCGGTTTGTCTGGAAATATACGTACCCATATTTTTCCACCGCGGCGTGCATTTCGTGTCATTGCTCGTCGACCTGCTTCTATTTGTCTAGACGTGATCCAAGCAGGTTCAAGTGCCTGAAGAGCGTATTTACCGAAAGAAATATGATTACCTCGATAAGATATTCCCTTCATTCTTCCTCTATGTTGTTTACGGAATCTGGTTCTTTTGGGGTTATAGTTGATGGTTGGTTCTGAATTCCATCTCTACTACAGAACTGGACATGAGAGTTTCTTCTCATCCAGCTCCTCGCGAATAATAAAATTTTAAAAATGTCTATTATTCATTTGTATATCTTTCTTTTTTAGCTAACTAAGCATATTAATATTTCTATTTTATATTTTTAAATATCATATTATTTTTTTATGTTCTAACGAATATTTGTTTTGTTTTTCTTTTTATCCTATTGGATTGAGCAAAAATTATCAATGCAAGAAGATAAAGTTTTCACGGGCGAATATTGACTCTTTTCGTCGCTATTTTAGTTGTAGGGTTAACTCATGACTTTTATTTTCCCAATAGATGAAGGAATTAGTCTCTGGTTTGTTTCGCCATCCCGATCAATGAGTCTGTTTTCAATAGATTTGGATTCACAGGTTCCATCGTTCCCATCGCTTCTTACTTAATGGTTAGGTCTGATTTCTACAACGGAGCTCATAATGAAATTTTTTCTTGAGCCAATTTTCTTAGTCTTTATTGGCTCGAAGCTCTTATTTTTTTTGTTCTATGAACGGATTCGTTTTCTTTTTTATGAATCCATATTGATTGATGCTTTATTACATTGCTTTTTTATGAGATGACTCATAAACCTTACATATTGGATGGAATTTTATATCGTTGTTTTTGTTTTTTCTCCCCTTCTTTCACCCTTCCGTTTATCCACACATTTCTTCTTCGCTTCACAATTTAGAATCAGATTTATTTTTCTTTTGTTTATGCAAAAAAGATTTCAGTTGCTACAGTGATATGACCAATATATCATATCTTGACTGGTTTTTTGGATCCAGATAATGTGAAGTGATGAGTTGGTTATTAGTTCTATAGTTATTTGTTTATACAAAAAAAAGGCTGGTCTTTTTTTTTTATTTAATCCTATAACCCTAAAAAACCAACGAGTCGCACACTAAGCATAGCTATTATTTCAATAGGGATTTTTATTCAATCTTATAGAATTAGAATTGTTCATTTTGGTTTTGTTTTGATTGAACATAAAAAAGGAACGAATTTTTATTTTTTTGTTACATTACTGGATCGAAGGGAAAGACAAGTAAAGTTTTATTATTCCCCGTCTATAAATATCCAAATTTTAATCCCTAAAACTCCATATATAGTTCGAACTGTATAAGAACAATAATCTATTTTAGCTCGAATGGTTTGGAGGGGAACCCTGCCTTCTCTGATCCATTCGACACGCGCAATTTCTTTTCCGTCGATACGCCCTGAAATTTGTACTTGAATTCCTTTTGTATCTGCTTGTTCAGTTAATTCAATAGCCTTTTTCATTGCTTTTCGAAAAGAAACTCTATTTTTTAATTGGCCGGCTATAAATTCTGCAAGAATATTAGGGCTTCCGTAAGGTTTTGCAATTCTTGTGATAGTAATGTTAAGTTTTCGGTTGACACAATGAAATTCTTTTTGTAGATTCATCTGCAATTCTTCGATTCCTCCCGGTGGATTTTCTATTAATAACTTTGGGAATCCCATATAGATAATGACCTGGACCAGATCGATTCGTTTTTGAATTTCTATACGTGCAATTCCCTCGACGCCAGAGGGAATTTTCATATTTTTTTGTACATACTTCTTAATAAAATCTCTTATTTTTTGATCTTCTTGTAGACCTTCGGAATAATTTTTTGGTTGTGTAAACCAAAGGGAATGATGACTTTGGGTTGTACCAAGTCTGAAACCGAGTGGATTTATTTTTTGTCCCATACCCCCCCATTAGTATACATATCATGATATGCCATAGGTGTATACTTATTTTTTGATTTAAGTTTTTTTGAGCATCTTAAAGAGTCTAGAAAGTCTACCTCTAGATATTCATCTAAGGATATATCTTTCACTACAATAGTTATATGGCAAGTAGGTCTTTTTATCGTAAAACTACGCCCTCGAGCTCGAGGTTTTAATTTCTTCGTGGCAGTACCCTCGCTGACTTGGGCTTTACTAATAACTA